ATTTGACTCCGTACCACTGAAAGATTTAGTCGCATACTTGAAAGATAACCCAAAAAAAAGAGAGAATGTTTGGATAATTGGTTTATATGGATTCTTCCTGGTTCAGACCACACATAAAAATGACATTGCCATAAATGGACAAGGTAATATTTCCATTTATTCATCAAAAGAGGCGTATCTTTTGAAACCAGAATGGATTTTCCTTGATATCTAACATAATGCATGAAAGGATCCTGGAAGAACAATGGGATAGCCGGAAAATCGTTAGAAAAGACTTCTTCTATAGGATGCTTTATTTTTTTATATTTTTCATAGAAATATATTCGCTCAAAAAAGCTCCCAGAAGATGTTAATCGTAAATGACAAGATTGGTTACGGATAAAAAGTAAGATGGATTCATATTCACAAACATGAGAATTATATAGGAATAAAAAGAATCTCGAATTACTTTTAAAAAAAATAGAAATAGATTTATTTGAAATAATAAGACTATTCCAATTATAATAATCGTGAAGAAAAAGACGTAATAAATGCAACGAAGAGGCATCTTTTACCCAGTAGCGAAGGATTTGAACTAAGATTTCCAAATGAATAGGGTAGGGTATTAGTACATCCGATACATAATTTAAATATGGGAATTTGTCCTCTAAAAATGGAAATATTGAATGAATCGATCGTAAATTAGAATATTTTACAATTTCTGTCCCCTTTAAAGAAGATACTAATCGTATGGAAAATGGAATTTCCACAATGACCGCAAATCCCTCGGATATCAGTTGAGAATACAAATTCTTATTGGACCAAAAAACGTTATTTTGGTTAGAATCATGAGCAACAAGAATCAAATGATTCTGTTGATACATTCGAGTAATTAAACGTTTTACAATTAGTAAACTAGATTTATTGTCATAACCTACATTTTCTAACAAACTCGATTTATTTAAACCACGATCATGAGCAAATGCATAAATATACTCCCGAAAGATAAGTGGGTATAGGAAGTCATGTTTCCAAAATTTATCTAGTTCTAAATATCCTTGAAATTTTGCCATTTGAAATTAGATTTGAACTAGAAATGTAACTAAGAGATTTATTGGGTTATCAAATGATACATAGTACGATACAGCCAAAACAAGGTATTACAAGGTATTATAATAAGAAAAATAAGAAAAACCTCGGAAAAAGGTAAGACTCATCAACCATCAACGGACTCTCTATCCTCTGTCTTTTTTTTTTTTATTAAATTGGTTTATTTATGTTCATTCTATAATAACAAGATGATTAGAAATCCTTTATTTTTACAATCCAATCGCTCTTTTGATTTTGAAACAAAAAAAAAAATAAATCTTTTTATCAATGTACTGCCTTCTTTTACACATCTATCCCCACCTCATAATTCAGAATGGAGAATAACTAATAGTTAGGACTCATAAAAAAATAAATAATCCACTTATGGGAAAAAACTTCCCCGCGGCAAGCACTAATATATTGTTAACATCTAATTAGATCGGGGAATAATTCATTCAAAAATTCAGAACAAGAGCTCGTTACTTTTTATTTCCCTATAATTAGAACCGTAGCAGGGCTCTATCCATTTATTTCCTCGACCCAGCTGTAACTTTAGTTTAATTTTTTTTCCACGCCCCAAGAATCAAGAATAAAAAAAAAAAAAAAAATTAAACAAGGTTTTGACCGATACGGCAAGAATGAAATATTCTTAGAATTCTCCATTGATACGACATGCTGCTTTTTCCATTCATTTCTTTCAGGATCAGTCGCGGTCTTACAAACTCTACCGATGGTATGGACGAATCCATTGCTTCATACAAATGTGTAAAAGATGCTAGTCGCACTTAAAAGCCGAGTACTCTACCGTTGAGTTAGCAACCCCAATCAAATAGCTAAAATCAAATAGCTAAAATGTATAGATACAACCGGAATCCCAATAAATAAAGAAATTGAATTGCAAAGCGCAATCAAAACATTAAAAATGGCAAAACAAAAAAAAATATATAAAAATTGTCAAATCAAAATATAGATAAAATATGGATAAAGTCAAAATATTTGTAGAGCAACTCTTGTCTCTTATGTTATCCATTATTATATTTTATTCATTTTAATAATAAAAAAACTAAGGACTTATTGTATCACAGAAAATCCAATGGAACCCGTTATTTGAATGAAATAAAATCTAGGGAACGGAGATAAATAAATGCATTTATCCACGATCGGATTATATTTATTTGATACATTGTTGTCAATATGAATGGAAATGTTGAGAAAAGAATACAATAAAGAAATAGAAGAAATAGAAAATAAATTAGAAATTGAAATAAAAATGGAAATATTATTAACTAATAAAAAAATTAATTAATAAACAAAATAGAAATATTAAAAGAATTCAATTTTAAATAAAAAAAAAAAACTAAGGACTTGTGTTGGATTGGCACTCCATAGATAATTGACATATATACAAAATAAGGTATAACCGGAAGAATAAATTTAATTAAATAATTAAAATAATAAAGTCGAAAAAATCGGGTTTATTCATTATTCAATCAATAAAAAAATAAAAAATAACTTAACCTTTTTATTTTTTATTTGCTCATAGAATTCCAACAAAAAACACCCCATATGACATGAAAATAATATCCAAATTGAAGACCCAATTATCTCTTGATATTTTTTCTATCTATTCTATCAATTATATCAATAAAATTTTATCAATAAAATATATTTTGATCGTTATAAACGACGACATTCTATAGTAACAATAATAAATTCTATAGTAACAATAATAAATTGAGTATGATATGAATAGAACAAGTGAGGAGAGAAAATAGCGAAGAAAAGATTATATAAAGATAAAGCTATATCTATATACAAGTAATCCACACTCTCTTTTTTATATATTTCATTATATAATTTCATTAATTGAACTTCATTTGGTGATTAAGACCAAGTTCCATAAAAACCCCTGCCTTCTTTAAAATATCATGAACAGTTCCTGTAGGCTGAGCCCCTTTTTCAAGGAAATATAGAATAGCAGGAACATTTAAATCGGTTTGATTCTTTATCGGATCATAAAAACCCACTTTCCGAAGATCTCTTCCTTCTCTTCGGGATCGAACATCAATTGCAACGATTCGATAAATAGCTCATTGGGATAGATGTAGATGAACAATACCCCCCCGAGAAACGTATAAGAAGTTTTCTCCTCGTACGGCTCCAGAAAATTCGAAATTATGTCTATGTATAGAATTCTAATATCAGATAAATCCCTAAAATCATCAAATCAATTAAATCACGAATTCTCTTTCTTTCTATGACTTAAATGACTTAAATACTTTTTCTTATTCGTTCCAAAAAAAAAAATTGCATCCTCATAACTCAAGTTGTATAATTCTCAAATAACTCAAGGAAACCTTTATAAAAATTTCATTTATTGAGCGGTCTTTAATCCCCTTTTGTCTGTCTCTTTTAGAATTTATTTATTTTTTTTTTTATTCTAATCTTTTTGTTCAGACAATTGAAAACGGTATTTTCTTGTTCCAGGATCCTTTATCTTTGCCTTGAATCATTGGGTTTAGACATTACTTCGGTGATTTTTAATCGTTTCAAAATGGCAGCAACATACCATTTTTGTGATTTCTTTCCATCAAATAATCATATAAATGGTTGATTCTTGTTTAATACACTTTTAATTTGATCAAAAGAGTTTTACCAATTCAAAAAAAAAACTTTGGATTTGAAACTTGCTTGAATTGGATCTTTTCGATTTAATTTATATATCGAAAATAGACTTACAAAGTTGTCCCAATTTATTGATTGATACTAACCCTAGATTCTTGCCCCCGAGAAATGAATCAATACTTTCTGCTCGAGCTCCATCGTGTACAGTAAATTTATATCAAACCACAATACCCCCTCAAAAAAATGAGAGGTCTAGTGGAAAAGAACAAATGATGTCGAGTCAAGAGCACTTTCATTCCTATAAAATTACTATATTATATAGTATATAATGGTGGATGTAAGACTCCACAACGGATCGTGTCCTTCAAGTCGCACGTTGCTTTCTACCACATCGTTTTAAACGAAGTTTTACCATAACATTCCTTTAGTTTGTAACCCGTATCTAATTGATTCCATCATGGAATTATGAATAGTCATTGGTTCGGTTGGTACTGGTACATAGTAATCTATACTTTATTCATTCAATATAAAAATAAAAAAAAAAATGGGTAGTTTCTGAAGAAGTTTTAGCAAAAATTCAATTTAACTCCAGATCCAAAAAATATTAAAATATTAATTAAATAAAATGAAATAAAAATTATTAAAAAATTTACAATTATATACCAATTATATCCATAAATTATATACATATTATATATAAAAATCTATTAAAATATATAAATAAATTGAATAGATTTATAAGAAATTGAATAGAGAATAGATTTATAAGAATCTATAATAAGAATATATAATTCTAATAATTTAGAATAATAATTAATATCAATTTAAATAATATCAATTAAAATATTTCAAAAAAAGATATATATTTAAAATAAATAATAATTATAAATAGTAATAGCACGAATCTAATAAAATCTAATAAAAAAAAATTAAATTTTTTTGAATCTGCATCTTCAAGTAACTTGATAGGATAAATTCAACAATTCTATTTTTTGAGTGAAATGGTGGATAAAAACTGATGTAAGGGAAGATTCGGTTTTTTTTTTTCATACTGATTGATAAGAAATAATATGGATACCTATATCTATCGAATAGACTAAACAATTGTTACTGAAAGAAATTATAGATATTCTATCTTAAATATTTAAGATTTAGAATCTTTATAATTTTCAAATTTAGAGATCACAAATAGAGTGAATTTTATCTGTGTCTTATTTGAACTCGATTCAATTTGTGAAAAAGATATGATTCCCAGAAGAATTATTAAGCATCACATTTTTCCAATATTCTTACTCTAAAATAAAATAAAAAAATGAAATAGAAAGTTGTTAAAAAAAAAAGACTGGAATCAAATCTATATTATTCTATATCAGAATATAAAATAATATTTTAATGTTATAGATGGATTGAAGTTATAGATGGATTGAATCTGTGATAATGTTATAATAGATTTGGTATGCTCTGGGACGGAAGGATTCGAACCTCCGAATAGCGGGACCAAAACCCGATGCCTTACCACTTGGCCACGCCCCATTTCTATTTGACACTAATAAACACTAATATTATTAGTAGTTGTTCGTCAATTCCAGTCTAAATATCTATAAAAAAAAATCTTATTGTTAATAAAATTTTGTTATATGTAGATATAAAATGAAACTCAATTTATTGATCATTACATATAATTCAATTAAGATATTGTATGAAAATATGATTTGAGAATTAAAGTTGAAGGATTTTTGATTGGGCGAGTTCAAATCAAAGAAAGTTTTTTTGTCTATCTTATTTTTATTCATTTTCCCCTCTATCAATAACTCAACTTATTAATAACTCAATCAAAATACAAAATAAATACAAGTATCTTCAAGAACAATTTGTTATGCTTAATATATTTAGTTTGATCTGTATCTGTCTTAATTCTACCCTTTATTCAAATAGTTTTTTCGTCGCCAAATTGCCCGAGGCTTACGCTTTTTTGAATCCAATCGTAGATTTTATGCCAGTAATACCTTTGCTGTTTTTTCTTTTAGCTTTTGTTTGGCAAGCTGCTGTAAGTTTTCGATAAGATCTTTAATACTATTCTAGACAAATTTATGATTTATTCGAAAAAAAAAAAAATTCTAACAATTGATAAGATCAGATAAGTTTTACAGTATAAATCCTCGATTCAAATATTGAAATTATTGTACAGCCCTGATAAATTTTTATCACCCCTTATTCCATTCCTCATTCTGACCTCTTTCCATTGAAAGACCATATTGGAGTTCCTCAAAATATCTCATTTTGGATATAAAAGAAAAATTTTTGTAATGAAAAACTCAACTTTTATTACATATTACAATTCCATTTTTTTTTTTTTTTTTTTTTTCTCTAATTATAAAAAACACTTTATTTCTTGGTGTTAAAATCCAAAATAAAATTTAAATAGTTAGGGTATGCGGTATAAAATAAAAATAGAGAATCTATTCTCTTTTTCCTAAAAAAAAAATCTTGGAGATTGTTCGATGCTTACTCTCAAACTATTTGTTTACACGGTAGTGATATTCTTTGTTTCTCTCTTCATCTTCGGATTCCTATCTAATGATCCGGGTCGTAATCCTGGACGTGAAGAATAAAAAAAAAATGGTTTTTCTTGCTTGATTTTTAAAGGTTCTTAGTAGGATTTTCTCTATTCCACACCTTTAACTATTAAAAAAAAATAATAAATCTCGATTTCTTTCGCGATAAATTCGAAAGAAAATACCAAGTTTTAGATGAAAACGGAAAGAGAGGGATTCGAACCCTCGGTACAAAAAACTCGTACAACGGATTAGCAATCCGACGCTTTAGTCCACTCAGCCATCTCTCCCCCGATTGAAAAAAGAAAATGACTATGTTACATTAGTAAACAAACATAAAACTTGAAAAAAGCTCTTTTCCCTTTTTAATTTTGATTTTATTCATCTTTCTTTTCTATTTTTAATAGAATTTTTTTTTTATAATTATATAAATTATATAATTAAATATTTAAATATAATCTAAATTATTAACATATAAATGTTAAATATAGTTTTTTATAATATAAAAGTGAAATAAAAAATAAACAATAAAATAATATTAAATTGAAATTCTTTTTATTAAATATTAAATTCTTTTTAATTATTTATTTATTATTTCATTTTAATTATATATAATTATATATATTTATATTTCAATTTTGAATTATATATATTTTATATTTAAATTGAATATAATATTCAAAATATATATAAATAAAAATATAAATAAAATCTTTTTTTTTTTTTTGAGTTCATCCAAAGAAACCTTTTATTTCCACGGCTTGGCTTGGTCAGTACCTAGCTGGGCCGGGCCTCTTTTGTTCCAACGAATCGGAATAAAATTATTTATTTAATAAAGTCAAATTCATTTTTTAATAAAAAAAGCTAAGTAAAGAAAAGAATGGAACTCTTATTATTTAGTTATTTAATAGTTATTTAAATGAGTTTAAATGAGTCCTCATTTCCTAATCTTAATCTCATTAGGTCCTCTGACAAAACACGTTAACTTTCTAATTTTCATGATTCTTTTCTCTTTTCTGATCCTATCTTTTTATTATGGACGAGTTTTTTGTTCGACAAAAAGTGTATTTATATACAATAATCGGATTGTAGCGGGTATAGTTTAGTGGTAAAAGTGTGATTCGTTCTATTAATCCCTTAATAGTTAAGGGATCCCTCGGTTTGATTAATATACCACTCCGATCAAAAACTTTATCTCTTAAAAGGATTTTATCCTTTACCTCTCAATGAAAATTCGAGGAAGAATATAATT